CAACATGTTAAAAGTTTAAACAACGAGTTTCGAAATCGAATTGAAGCTCTAGACAACGAGTTTATTTCTTTTAATATACTTGAAACAAAGACTCGGCTGTGTAATGACGATTATACAAAAGAATACTTATCAAAAAGATGCGATCCTTTTCTGAACAAATCATGTCGAAAAACAATCTACAAAAACTTTTCATCTCCAAATTTTAAACAAACCCGGATAAAAAATTTGATACATAAATTTGGTATAAATCGAATTCATGGTATTCTTCTTTCGGATACTAATTACCAAGCATTTAAACCACAAATAAATAGATTTGATAAAAAAACATTATTAACAGAAATTGTAGATTTTTTAACTTTCATTAGTAGAGTTTTTATAGAATCAGATGCAAATTGGGAAGTTCTTTCTTTATTTTCAGAAGGCAGAATAGTAACAAAATATTTTAAATATTTATTAACTCAAATTGTAACTGATGTTAATGATCAAAAAATTATCAGAAAATCGAGTATAATAAAAGAAATCAGTAAAAAAGCCCTTCGGTGGTCATACCAATTACTAAACGAGTTAGAACAACAATCGAGAGAATATCAGGAAGACGTGCCTGTAAATCATGAAATTCGCTCAAGAAAAGGCAAAAAGGTAGTTATTTTTACTGTTAACAAGGAAGATACTGATCCTAATACCGATACTAATACGTTGGATCAAACAGACACAAACGAAATGTCTTTAATACGTTATTCGCAACAATCGGATTTTAGGCGAGGTATAATCAAGGGTTCTGTGCGGTCTCAAAGGCGTAAAATAGTAATAATAGAATTATTTCAAGCAAATGTGCACTCTCCCCTTTTTTTCGACAGAATAAAAAAAAAAAACCTTTATTCTTTTGATATGTCCGGGTTAATTAAACTAATTTTTAAAAATTTTTTTGGGGCATTTAAAATAGTAGAGTATACAAAGAAAGAAACAAAAAAAGAAGAACAAAAAGAAAAGAAAAAAATAAAAGAGACCACGCGAATAGAGATAGCAGAGGCCTGGGATACCATCCCACTTGCGCAAATAATAAGAGGTTACATGTTATTAAATCAATCTATTTTTAGAAAAAATATTCTATTACCTTCATCCATAATTGCGAAAAATATTGGACGTATACTCCTATTTCAATTTCCTGAATGGTCTGAGGATTTCCATGAATGGGAGAGAGAGGTACATATTAAATGTACTTATAACGGAGTTCCATTATCCGAAACAGAATTTCCGAAAAATTGGTTGACAGACGGCATTCAGATAAAAATCTTATTTCCTTTCTGTTTGAAACCTTGGAACAAATCAAAACTAGGATCTTCTCAGAAAGATCTAAAGAAAAAACAAAAAGATGATTTTTGTTTTTTAACAGTTTGGGGAATGGAAACCGAACTTCCCTTTGGCTCGCCCCGAAAACGGCTTTCCTTTTTTAAACCCATTTTTACGGAATTAAAAGAAAAAATTGAAAAATTAAAAAAGAAGTATTTTGGAGTCCTACTAGTTTTTAAAGGAAAAACAAAATTACTTGGAAAACTTTCAAAAGGAGTAAAAAAATGGGTTATCCAAAGTGTTCTTTTGATAAAAAAAATAATAAAAGAAATTTCAAAAGTCAATTTTCTTCTATTATTTCAATTCAAAGAAGCCGAAATATATGAATCAAGAGAATTTAAAGAAGAAAAAGATTCCCTAATAAGCAATCAGATAATTGACCAATCGCTGATTCAAATTGCACCTCCAAGTTGGATAAATTCTTCATTTACAGAAAAAAAAATGAAGGATCTAGCGGATCGAACAAGTACAATTCTAAATCAAATAGAAAAAATTTCAAAAGAGAAAAAAAACGTAACTCCAAGAATAAATAATCTTAGTAGTGCTAACAAAACAAACTATAATGCTAACAGATTCGAAAAATGGAAAATATTAAAAAGAATAAATGCTAGAATAATTTGTAAATCTCCCTTTTTTTTGAAATTTTTTATTGAAAGAATATACACAGATATTTTTTTATCTAGCATTAATATTCCAAATACAAAACTTTTTCTTGAATTAATAAAAAAAATGAATGATAAATCCATTTATAATAATTCAAGAAAACAAGAAATAATTAATAAAAAAAAGAAAAAACCAATTACGTTTCCGTTTATTTCAAAATCACTTGATAATATCAGTAATGTTAAAACTAACTCACATGATTTTTATAACTTATCCAACATATCCCAAGCATATGTATTTTACAAATTATCACAAATACAAGTTAGTAATTCGTATAAATTAAGATATGTTCTTGACTATCAAGGAATCCCCCTTTTTCCGAAACCCGAAATAAAGGATTCTTTTGAAACGCGAGGGGTGGTTCATTCAAAATTGGGGAATAAGAAACTTCCGAGTTATGAAATGAATCGATGGAAAAATTGGTTAAGAGGGCGTTATCAATACAATTTATCTGAGATAAATTGGTCTAGATTAATACCAGAAAAGTGGCGAAATACGCTTCATAAGCGTCATATAGCTAAAAAGGAAATTGTAAGCAAATGGGAGGAAAAAGACCACTTAATTAGTTCCAAAAAACAACTTGAAGCATATTCATTATCTAATCAAAATGAGAATTTTCAAAAAGACTATAGATATGATCTTTTATCATATAAATTTCTTGATTATGAAAATAAAACGGAATGCTTTTTTTATAGATCTCCATTTCAAGGAAATAAGAATCCAGGGATTTCTTACACGTCTAAAGAGACCCTTTTGTATATACCGAGAAACAGCCTTATTCATAATTATCTAAATAATAATCTAGGAAGGGTCGATACTCTATATATGGATATGGAAAAAACGGCCAATAGAAAATATTTTGATTGGAAAAGTCTCAATTTTTATCTTAAACAAAAAGTTAATATTGAGGCCTGTACCATGACCAATACCAACAGGAATCAAAATGTTCCAATCCTTACTAATAATTCTACTAAAAATCAAAAAAACCCTTCTTATCTTAAAATTACAGAAAAAAATCCACCAAATTCTCATAAAGGTTTTTTTGATTGGATGGTAATGAATGAAAAAATCCTAAAGCAGCCCATATCAAATCTGGAATCTTGGTTATTCCCAGAATTTTTATTGCTTTATAGTGCATACAAAACGAAACCTTGGTTTATACCAAGTAAATTACTTATTTTCAATTTGAATAGAAACGAAAATTGTAGTCAAAATAAAAAGATCAATGAAAAGGAAAAAGGGAGTTTTTTGATTGCATCGAAAAAAAAAGATCCAAATCAAAAAGAAAAAGAACCCATAAGTCGAGGAGATCTTGGATCCGTTCTCTCACAACCAAAAGATATTGAAAAAAATTGTGTAAGGCCAGACACAAAAAAGGGGAAAAAGAAAAAACAATATAAAAACAAAACGGAAGCAGAACTAAATTTATTCCTGAAACGCTATTTGCTTTTTCAATTGAGATGGAGCGATATTTTAAATCAAAGAATAATCAATAATATCAAAGTATATTGTCTCCTGCTTAGACTCGTAGATCCACGAAAAATTACTATATCCTCGATTCACAAGAGAGAAATTTGTTTGGATCTAATGCTAATTCAGAAGAATTTCACTCTTACAGAATTGATGAAAAAGGGAATACTGATTATCGAACCCGCCCGCCTATCTGTAAAAAAAAACGGACAGTTTATTATGTATCAAACCATAAGTATTTCGTTGATTCACAAGAGTAAACACCAAACTAATAAAAAATACCAAGAGCAAGGATATGAACCTAAGACTCATTTTGGTGAATCTATTTCACCACAGCAAAGAATAACCGAAAATAGAGATCAAAACGGTTTTGATTTGCTTGTTCCTGAAAATATTTTATCGTTTAAACGTCGTAAAAAATTGAGAATTCTAATCTGTTTCAATTCAAAGAATAGAAATAATAATATAGATAGAAATCCAGTATTTTGTAACGAAAAGAACCTAAAAAACAACACTCTGGTTTCACATGACAACAAGCATCTTGATAAAGAAAAAAATCAATTAATGAAATTAAAGCTTTTTCTTTGGCCTAATTATCGATTAGAAGATTTAGCTTGTATGAACCGTTATTGGTTTAATACGAATAATGGCAGTCGTTTCAGTATGTTAAGGATACAGATGTATCCACGATTACAAATTTGTGGATAATATATTTTTTGTATATATGCTATACCATATAATATTATAATATATAGTAGGGTATGCGGGGTATATGAAAACAAACAAATATACGGATCGCGTGTCTTGTCTCACATTTCAGTAATGTTTAAATTAGATCTCGAAATGACCTTGGAACTTTCTTCATTTTAGGTCTAAATTCAAATTATTCGACGGAAAAATGTACCAATCCTTTTCTACTCCTAATCTAAATCTAATTTCAAATTAAATTAATTGATTTGAATTCAGAAAATTAGAAGTTCATAAAGAATTTATGATTATATTATTGTATATACCACATTCAAATTAATGACCTTATTATTATTACTGATTATTATTATTACTGATTAAGTAAAATCTATATCTGTAAAAAGCGAGGGGTATTTTTTTTATGGTAAAAAATTCATTCATTTCGGTTATTTCTCAAAAAGAAAACAGAGGGTCTGTTGAATTTCAAGTATTCAATTTCACCACTAAGATAAGGAAACTGACTTCACATTTGGAATTGCACAAAAAAGACTCTTCATCTCAGAGAGGCTTGCGAAAAATTCTGGGAAAACGCCAACGGCTGCGGGCCTATTTGTCAAAAATAAATATAGAACGCTATAAAGAATTAATCCGCGAGTTGGATATTCGTGAGATAAAAACTCGTTAATTTGAAGAGTGATACCTTTGAGCTTAATCGTTTAAATTTTAATGAACTTCTTTTTACTTTAAACAATGCATGGAAGAATGACTCACAAAAAGCTTATGATTGCACCAACTAAAAGAAAAGACCTCATGATAGTCAATATGGGTCCTCACGGCCCGTCAATGCATGGTGTTCTTCGACTAATTGTGACTCTCGACGGTGCAGATGTTATTGACTATGAACCAATATTGGGTTATTTACATAGAGGGATAAAAAAAATTGCGTAAAATCGAACAATTATATAATATTTGCCTTATGTAACGCGTTGGGATTATTTAGCTACTATGTTTACAGAAGCAATAACCGTAAACCAGCTAGGCAATATTCAAGTAGCTAAAAGGGCTAGCTATACCAGAGCTATTATGTTGGAATTGAGTCGTATCGCCTCCCACTTTTTATAGTTTTCGAGAACGTGAATTGATATATGACCTATTCGAAGCTGCTACCGGTATGCGCACGCTGCATAATTATTTTCGTATCATAGGGGTTGCTGTTGGTTTACCTCATGGCTGGATAGCTAAATGTTTGGATTTTTGCGATTATTTTTTAAGTAGGGTTACTGAATATCAAAAGCTTATTACACGAAATCCTATTTTTTTAGAACGAGTTGAAAGCATAGGCATTATTGACCCGGAAGAAGCACTAAATTTGGGGTTTATCAGGGCCAATGCTACGAGCTTCCGGAGTACAATGGGATCTTCGTAAAGTTGATCGTTATGAGTGTTACGACAAGGGAGATTCAATGGCAAAAAGAAGGAGATTCGTTAGCTCGGTATTTAAATCAGCGAAATGACACAATACATAAAAATTATCCAAGAGGCTCTGGAAGGAATTCCAGGGGGGCCCTTTGAGAATTTAGAAGTCCGGCTCTTTAATAGAATAAAGAACCCTGAATGGAATGGTTTTGAATATCGATTTATTAAAAAAAAACCTTTTCCAACCTTTGAATTGGCCAAGCAAGAACTTTATGTAAGAGTCGAGGCGCCAAAAGGATAATTGGGTATTTTTCTGATAGGAGATCGGAGTGTTTTTCCTTGGAGATGGAAAATTCGACCGCCGGGTTTTATCAACTTGCAAATTCTTCCACAATTAGTTAAAAGAATGAAATTGGCCGATATTATGACGATGCTAGGTAGCATAGATATCATTATGGGAGAAGTTGATGATTGAACTGATAATCGATACAACAGAAATACAGGCTATCAATTCTTTTTACAGGTTGGAATCCTTAAAAGAAGTCTATGGAATCGTATGGATACTTGGCCCTATTTTTACGCTTGTATTAGGAATCACACTAGGTGTCTTAGTAATTGTTTGGTTAGAAAGAGAAATCTCTGCAGGGATACAACAACGTATTGGACCCGAATACGCCGGGCCTTTGGGAATTCTGCAAGCCCTGGCGGACAGTACAAAACTACTTTATCAAAGAGAATCTTTTTCCATCTAGAGGAAATACTCGTTTATTTAGTATCGGACTATCCATAGCAGTCATATCCATTTTACTCAGTTATTCAGTAATTCCCTTTAGCTATCGATTTATTCTAGCCGATCTTAGTATTGGGGTTTTTTTATGGATTGCCGTTTAAAGCCTTGCTCCCGTTGGACTTCTTATGTCGGGATATGCATCAAATAATAAATATTCTTTTTTAGGTGAATTAAGGGCTGCTGCTCAATCAATTAGTTATGAAATACCATTAACTCTATGTGTATTATCAATATCTCTACGTGCGATTCAGTAAGACAAAAGATCAACCATATGTGGTTTTATTATCTATTTCCATAGATATATTACCCTAACGAGAGATTTAAAAAGACGAGTGAATGGTTAGGAAGACCAAGATACACAAAGGGTTAGTAATGGAGATTCTGAAAACTACCCAGAAAGGGTAGAAAAATAATTCAAATTTGGGGCTTTAAGTTGGTAGAAATGATTAAGAAGTACTCCCCACGATTTCGATCGAGAGTATGTTCCTATCCACCGATTAAGTAAATAACTATCAAGAACGAAGAAATCTTTTACTTTTGGTAATACCTCTTTTTATAAGAAAGGAGAATAGGAACGAAATAAAATAGAAAGACTAAAATTGAAAAAAAAAAGAAATCTTTTTATTCAGAACTATTTTAATTTTTTCTCTAAATAAAATTATTGTTATGTAATTCTGTAATATCTAATTTTTTTCGTAATTGAAAATGATAAAATCAAAGGTTATAATATCTATATGATATTTCTTTAAAAAGTCTTTTTTATTCAAGGATAAAGTTATTAATCAAGAAAGAAAAATGAAAATTCTTAAAATATGAGATCAATTTAGAAGCATTTTTGATTATAAATCTAGCAGACAGAATTCCATTAGTCTAATTCTTAGGATGAGAAGATAATAGTTTGACTCTCTATCGATCCTACAAACACATTAAGATTACTAATCTTGAAAAGCCCTTAAATTTATTTGTGACCTGTGAGGAGCCATATGAAGTGAAAATCTCATGTACGGTTCTACAATAGCGGGGGGAACAGTGATGTTATCGTCGACTATGATTATCTAACAGTTTAAGTACAGTTGATATAGTTGAAGCGCAGTCAAAATATGGTTTGGGGGGGTGGAATTTATGGCGTCAACCTATAGGGTTTATCATTTTTCTAATTTCTTCTCTAGCCGAGTGTGAGAGATTGCCTTTTGATTTACCAGAAGCAGAAGAAGAATTGGTGGCGGGCTACCAAACCGAATATTCGGGTATAAAATTTTGTTTATTTTACGTTGCTTCGTATCTAAATCTACCAGTTTCTTCATTATTTGTAACAGTTCTTTAACTTGGGGGGTTGGAATCTTTCTATTCCACAGATACCCGTTACTGGGCTTTTTAACATAAATACAAGAAGTCAAGTTTTTAGAACAATAATTGGTATCTTTATTACATTATCTAAAACTTATTTATTCTTGTTTATTTCTATTGCAACAAGATGGACTTTACCAAGACCAAGACTAAGGATCAACTATTAAATCTTGGATGGAAATTTCTTTTACCTATTTATTTTCTCTCGTTAATCTATTATTAACAACTTCACCCCAACTTCTTTCACTGTAAAAGAATAGTCTATTTTCACAACTTGTCTAAAACAAGAGAAAGAAAGAAGTTAAATTATTTATAGCTATTCAGCTATGTTCCCTATGCTAATTCAGTTCTTGAATTCTGGTCAACAAACAATACGAACTAGCCAGGTACGCCAGTAACTATTCAATATCCCTACGAAAAATTGATCATATCGGAACGTTTCCGAAGCTTCAAATTTGATAAATGCATTGCTTGTGAAGTATGTGTTCGTGTATGTCCTATAGAGCTACCCGTTGTTGATTGTAAATTGGAAACTGACATTCGAAAGAAACGATTACTTAATTACAGTATTGATTTTGGAATCTTTATATTTTGTAGTAATTGCGTTGAGTATTGTCCAACAAATTGTTTATCAATGACTGAAGAATATGAACTTTCTACTTATGATCGTCACGAATTTAATTATAAGCAAATTGCTTTAGGTCGGTTACCGGCGTCAATTATTGACGATTACACAATTCAAACAACTTCTTCGAATTCACCTCAAATAAAAAATGCATAAAACACTTAATATTTTAAAATCCAAAAGGGATTTTTGATTTAAAAATGAGGTTTTTCCTTGTTCAATACAAAAGAACGTTTGGTTGATGAGAATTGTGGCTTCATTTTGATTGAAAATCAATTTCTATTTGAATAATAATTTCAAAAATATAAAGTTTTAACCTCTGCTTTCGAGACTAAGAGTAGCCCAATAACTGTATCTACATCAATCCCAACCACCCCCATTCAAATTTCATTCAATTAATAAGTATCCTAAAAACCAGGATCACTTTTATTTTGTCCTGGTCAGGTCAACAAAGGCATGAAATAGTTCGAGTTTTTATAAAAAATAAAATGGATTTACCTGGACCAATACACGATTTTCTTTTAGTCTTTCTGGGGCCGGATCTTATATTAGGAAGTCTAGTAGTAGTATTACTCCCGAATCCAATTTATTCAGCCTTTTCGTTGGGATTGGTTCTTTTTTGTATATCCTTATTCTATATTATATCGAACTCTTATTTTGTAGCTGCCGCGCAGCTCCTTATTTATGTAGAAGCTATAAATGTTTTAATCATTTTTGCTGTGATGTTCATGAATGGTTCAGAATATTACAAGGATTTTCATCTTTTGACTGTTGGGGATGGAGTTACTTCAATGGTTTGTACAAGTCTTTTTATTTCACTAATTACTATTATTTCGAATACGTCCTGGTATGGGATCGTTTGGACTATAAAATCAAATCAGATTATAGAGCAAGATTTGCTAAGTATTAGTCAACAAAGTGGAATTCATTTATCAACAGATTCTTTTCTTCCATTTGAACTTTTTCAATAATTCTTTTAGTCGCTTTAAAAAGAGTAATTCAAATTTTTTGAATTACTGTCTAAAAAATAGAATAGATAGAAGAGAAAGGCTTTTGTTTTCTATCGATCCTATATACTAATCTATTTTCTTTTTTTTGTTCCATAATTGTTAGAATTAATCTAATTATTGTTCAGATTGAAATGAATGAAAATTGAAAGGGAGTTGGTTAATGATGCTCGAGCATATACTTGTTTTGAGTGCTTATTTATTTTCTCTTGGTATTTATGGATTGATCACAAGTCGGAATATGGTTAGAGCCCTTAATGTGTCTTGAACTTATATTAAATTCAGTTAATATCAATTTTGTAACATTTTCTGATATTTTTGATAATCCCCAATTTAAGGGGGGATATTTTCTCCATTTTGTTTTTGTTATAGCTATTGCAGCCGCTGAGGCTGCTATTGTTTCATCAATTTATCGTAACAGAAAATCAACTCGTATTAACCAATCCAACTTGTTGAAAAAATAGTATTAATTTTAATATAAAAAATCAAAGTATTCTGGCCCTCACGCATAAACCAATTGGGAAGTAGATTGATTCTGATCACTTATTGATTCGTCTGGTATCTAAATATAGGATTCATTTATAAATTAGTTTACTAGACCGAAAACTTATGACGTTCAAAAATGTATAGATCCAATGTCACATTCAGTAAAGATTTATGATACATGTATAGGATGTACTCAATGTGTCCGGGCGTGCCCCACCGATGTATTAGAAATGATACCTTGGGACGGATGTAAAGCTAAACAAATAGCTTCTGCTCCAAGGACCGAGGACTGTGTTGGTTGTAAGAGATGTGAATCCGCCTGTCCAACGGATTTCTTGAGCGTTCGGGTTTATTTATGGCATGAAACAACCCGCAGTATGGGTCTAGCTTATTGATACGTTCCATAAAACTCTACTTGAATCCATTTTTTTACCGGCAAAACCCGTGCCCAAAATATTTGAATTTGAGCACGGGTTTTTCTGGCCCAAGTATATCTTGTCTTTACCACGAACTAATTTCCTTGCTTAACATTACTTGTAGTTTTACCAATATTTGCGGTTTCCTTAATTTTCTTTCTTCCACATAGAGGAAATATATTAATCCGCCGGTATACTAAATGTATATGTATTTTAGAACTTATCCTAACGACTTATGCCTTCTGCTATCATTTCCAAGTGTATTATTTGTTAATACAACTAGTGGAAGATTAGAAATGGATCCGTTTTTTTGATTTCCATTGGAGATTGGGAATAGACGGGCTCTCTATAGGCCCCGTTTTACTCACGGGATTCATCACTACTTTAGCTAATTTAGCGGCTTGGCCAGTTACTCGAGATTCTCGATTATTTTTTTGCTGATGTTAGCAATGTACAGCGGGCAAATAGGATTATTTTCTTCTCGGGACCTTTTTCTTTTAATGGGAGTTCTGGCCATTGGTTTATATGGTTCTATCTACTGAACCAACATTTACTTTTTGAAATATTAGCCAATCAGTACTATCCCCTGGCCTTGGAAATAATATTTTATATTGGATTTTTTTATTGCTTTTACTGTCAAACTATCAATCATACCCTTACATACACGGGTACCAGATACCCGTGGAGAGGCGCATTTATAGTACTTGTATGCTTTTAGCCGGAATCTTATTAAAAATGGGGGCGTATGGATTAGTTCGAATCACTATGGAATTATTCCCGCACGCTCATTCTATATTTCCCCCCTGGTTACTAATAATAGGCGCAACACAAATAATCTATGCAGCTTCAACACCTCTTGGCCAGCGGAATTTTAAAAAACGAATAGCCTATTCCTCCGTATCTCATACGGGTTTCCTAATTATAGGAATAGGTTCTATTACTGATATGGGGCTCAACGGAGCTCTTTTACAAATAATCTCTCGTGGATTTATTGGCGCTGCACTTTTTTTCTTGGCCGAAACAACTTATGATAGAATATGGCTTGTTTCTCTTGACGAAATGGGTGGAATAGCTATCCCAATGCCAAAAACACGATGTTCAGTAGCTTTGCGACAGCCCTCCCTGCATTACCGGGTATGGGTGGTTTTGTTGCCGAATTTATAGTCTTTATTGCGCTAACTACTAGTCAAAAATATTTTTTAATGACAAAAGCTCCAATTATTTTTGTAATGGCAATTGGAATAATATTAACTCCTATTTATTTATTATCTATGTTAGGCCAGATGTTCTATGGATACAAGATATTTAATATTTTAAACTATTATTTTTATGATTCTGGGCCGCGGGAGTTATTTCTTTTGATCTCTATTTTTTTACCCCTACTGGGTATTGGCATGTACCCCGATTTCCTTTTTTCACTATCAGTTGAAAAGGTTGAAGTTATTCTATCTAATTCTTTTTATAACTAGTTATTATTCGTAAGAAACAATAAATTAAAAAAGTTCGTTATATAATAACAAAAAGTAGCCTTTTTCTTTTATGTGTAAGTAAAAAAAAATGAATAATGAATGTGAACTGGCGAGAACCCGGCGAATTACTAAAATATTTTAGTAATTCGCCGGGTTCTCGTCAGTTCACACAAAGTTTTTTGTAGGATATGCGATATAAACTTTTCTATTTCTGGGCTTTTTTTTTTAATTCAATTAAATGTAAATGAACCATAACTATGTAGTCCTATTCCTAATAGATTGACTCCAAAATAGCATATCCAAATTATAAAAAATCCAATAGACGCCACAATTGCCGAATTGGTACCCTTCCACTTTATATTTGTTCGAATATGTAAATAAATAGCGAATACGATCCAAGTAATAAAAGCCCAAGTTTCTTTTGGGTCCCAACTCCAATAGGATCCCCATGCTTCGTTAGCCCACACCGCTCCCGAAAGAATTCCTGTGGTTAAAAAGATAAACCCTAGACTAATAACCCGATAACTCCAATAATCCAACTGTTGAATTAATTGCGATCTGTAATAATTCCTTGGAGAAAAAAAAGAAGTATTTTGAAAAAAATTACTTCGTTCATTCATATATTTGATCTCACCAAAAAAAAACGACTTATTTGAAAAATGATTACTCGTAGAAAAAAACTTTCTCTTTTTTTTTACTGTAATGATTAGAAGAGATACTGATAATAATGATCCACATAAAAGGGCTGCGTAGCCTAATATCATCATACTTACG